TCTCATTCCCATTACCATAAGAATGAATACTATAATTCACATTTCGAACAGGCATGAATACAGCATCTATAGGATAACTTCCATCTTGAACATGATTTGTCGTTTTTATAAGATATCCCCGATTCCTCTCAATTTGTAATCCAATACACAAATCAATTGGTTCCGTCAAGCTAACTATATGTTGTGTATTATCAACGATTTCTACATAGGGCGGTGAGACGATATCTTGAGCAGTTATATATCCGGGACCCCTGACACAAATGGATGCGTTGCAAGTTCCATATAGATTACTTTTCAATACAATTTCTTTCAAATTCATTAAAATTTCATGGACTGACTCCTGAACACCTACTATGGTAGAATATTCATGTGGTATTTTCTCAGATTTTGCGCGTGTGATGCATGTTCCTTCTATTTCTCCAAGCAAAGCTCTTCGCATTGCAATGCCTATTGTGTCAGCTTGGCCTTTCATAAGTGGAGACAGAATAAAGCGTCCATAATAAAGACGCTTACTGTCTGCTCTTAATTCAACGCACTTCCACTCTAGTGTTTGAATAGATACTCTTACTTTCTCTTGAACCATAGTCATTTTATTTGATCAGATCATTGAATCGTTTATTTCTCTTGTTTATCTTCAAACCCCTTCAATCTTTATTTCTACACACGTCTTTTTTTTGGAGGCCTACAGCCATTATGGGGCAGAGGAGTTACATCACGTATGAAAGTTAATCGTATACCGCTTCTGCGAATAGCTCGTAATGCAGCATCTCTTCCGAGACCGGGACCTTTTATCATGACGTCGGCTCGTTTCATACCTTGATCCACTACTGTACGAATAGCATCTCCTACCGTGGTTTGAGCAGCAAACGGTGATCCTCTTCTTTTTCCCCTGAATTTACAAGTACCGGCAGAAGACCAAGAAACCACTTGACCCCGTACATCTGTAACAGTTACAATGGTATTATGAAAACTTGCTTGAACATGAATAACTCCCTTTGGGATTCTACGTGTACTCTTACGTGTACCAATACGCCCATGCCTACGTAAACCAATTCTCGGTATAGCTTTTGCCATATTTTATCATCTCATAAATATGAGTCAGAAATATATGGAGATATCCATTTTAGATCAAAAAACTTGTTTTATTTGTACACCACTCCTTAATTAAGATTAAGGAATATGATTATCCCTGCCGTTGTTTATGTCTTGGGTTGGAACAAATTACTATAATTCGTCCTCGCCTACGGATTAGGCGACATTTCTCACAAATCTTACGAACAGACGCTCTTATTTTCATATTTGTCATTCCTTTTCTTAACTCTGAATCTACTTCTTGGAAGAAAATAAGTTTCTGTCAAATTTGGATCTCAAATTATCCTTCCACGATAAGAAATGCGAAAGTTGAAAAAACAACACCTAATCTTTGTCTTTCGAATCCTTATTTTGAAGTCGATAAATTATACGTCCTCTGGTTGAATCATAACGACTTACTTCAACTTTCACTCTATCGCCCGGAAGTATCCGTATAAAACTACGTCGGATCTTTCCTGAAATATAACCTAGAATCAAATCTTCATTATCTAAACGAACCCGGAACATACCATTGGGAAGTGATTCAGTAATTAAACCCTCATGAATAATTTTTTTTTCTTGCATAATAAAAACCTCTTTCGAGTATTAACAAATAGAGGAGGGACATTATTAGACAACCTGCCCCCCCTTTTTTCAAAATAGGAAGTTTAAAATATAATTCTAATATTAGAAGGATTACCATATATAACACAAAATTTCTCCGCCGATTCTTTCTAGTCGAGCCTCTCGGTCTGTCATTATACCTCGAGAAGTAGAAAGAATTACAACCCCCATCCCGCCTAAAATTCTAGGAATTCGTTGATAGTTAGAATAGATTCGTAAACCGGGTCGACTGATCCGTTTTAAATTTAAAAGCTTTCTATTTCTATAAGTTTTGAAAAGATTTTGATTATTTCGTCTATGTCGTAGGGTTAAAACCAAAAAAGCTTTGTTATTTTCTCGATGTTTTCTCGCATTTTCTATAAAACCCTCGCGTAAAAGTATTTTAACAATATTTTCAGTGATATTAGTAGATGCTATTCGCACCACTCTTTTTTTATCCATATCAGCATTTCGTATAGAGGTTATTATGTCAGCAATAGTATCCCTACCCATGATGAATGAAAATTTTTTGCCTCAAAATTAGGATATAATCAACATGTGTTTCTTGTTGTGTTTGTTTTTTTCTTTTTGATGAATATGAATTATTAAAGGTATATGCGTGAGACCCAATCTACTAAATGGATCTGAATCTAGTTCGTAATCTATTTTTGCTTTTTTTTCAAATAATATAGCCATATCACGGTCTCGTTTTATAATACTTCGGGAGCTAATGAAACTATTTTAGTAAAATTGAACTGTCTCAACTCCCCGGCAATTGCACCAAAAACGCGAGTTCCTTCTGGATTTCCTTCTTGATCAATGAGAACTGCAGCATTGTCATCATATCGTATTATCATACCGTTGTCACGTTTGAGTTCTTTACAAGTACGTACAATTACAGCTCTGACCACTTTTCCTCTTTTTACATTTATAGGCATATTTGGCACTGCTTCTTTGATCACAGCAATAATAACGTCACCGATATGAGCATATCGTCGATTGGTAGCTCCTATGATTCGAATACACATCAATTTTCGAGCCCCGCTGTTATCCGCTACATTCAAATAGGTTTGAGGTTGAATCATATCATTTTTTTTGAATCTGTTCTTTCAAGGCAGAGGGCGAAGAAAAAAAGAAATATTTTTTGTCCAAAATAAAGAAACCCGCGCTTGCTATTTTTTTGAATCTCCAAGACAGCTATTGACCGATTTCCTTTTAGTCTATTTTTCCTTTTAGTCTATTCTCCATTTTTATCCTGAAATAATGAATTGGGCGCGGATAGGCATTTTGGACGCTGCTATTGAAATAGCTTTTCTGGCTATATTTTCTGTTACTCCGCCCATTTCATAAAGTATTCGGCCCGGTTTAACAACAGCCACCCAAAATTCGGGGGATCCTTTCCCTGAACCCATCCGTGTTTCTGCGGGTCTTACTGTAACCGGTTTGTCTGGAAATATACGTACCCATATTTTTCCACCACGGTGCGCATTTCGTGTCATTGCTCGTCGACCCGCTTCTATTTGTCTAGATGTGATCCAAGCAGGTTCAAGGGCCTGAAGAGCGTATTTTCCGAAACAAATATGATTACCTCGATAAGATATTCCCTTCATTCTGCCTCTATGGTGTTTACGGAATCTGGTTCTTTTAGGGTTATAGTCGATGGTTGGTTCTGAATTCCATCTCTACTACAGAACTGGACGTGAGAGTTTCTTCTCATCCAGCTCCTCGCGAATAGAATATTAAAGGATTTACAAATCTTTCATTTCAATTAAGACATATCTTAAGGTAAGATATACATTATTTAATGAAAAAATAAATTATTTAATGAGAAAGAGAAATACGGCGAATTATGTATTTATTTTACCTAATTTCTAAGTTAGATAAAATTGATTAGTCATTTGTATATCTTATTTGTATAGATAACTAAATATATGAACTAACTCTTTCTATATCTAATTTAGAATTTTTTGAATAGCTAATATTTCTTTTCTTCTATTCTTTAATTCTATTCTTTATTTATAATGTTAGAATGAATCGTTACTTTAGTTTGGTCCTTTATCCAAGTGGATTGACTCCAATTTTGTAATTCAACAAAGTTAGAGCTTTCGCGGGCGAATATTGACTCTTTCAATCGTTTTTTCATTTGTAGGGTTGGCTCATGACTATTACGAGTAGATGAATGGGTCTCCGGTTCATTTCGCCATCCTGATCAATGAATCATTCGAATTCGTTTTCAATAGAATCTTTGGTATTCACAGGTTCCGTCGTTCCCATCGCTTCTTACTGAATGGTTAGGTCTTAATTCTACAATGGAGCTCCTAATAAAATTTGTTCTTGAGTCAATCTTCTCAGTCTTTATTGGCTCGAAGCTCTTCATTTTTTCGATGAGCCGATTCATTTGATTATAGATGAATCCGTATTGATGCTTTATTACATTGCCTTTTATGAGATGATTCATAGACCTTACATATGATTTATATTTGGAATTATCTATCATTGATATTTTTTTATCTCTTTCTCTCAACCTTCCCTTTATCCACACCCTTCATTCTCTATTTCGCTTTACAACTTAGAATCAAATGAATTTTTCTTTGATTTATTGAATAAACCAAAAATGAATCAGTTGCTACAATCATATGACCGAATATCATATTTTGACTGGTTCTTTGGATCCAGATAATGTGAAGTGATGGGTTGGTTATTAGTTCTATAGTTATGAATTTAGACTAAAGTAAGGGATTGGTCTTTTTTTTTCAACTTAATCCTAAAACAACCAACGAGTCACACACTAAGCATAGCAATTTTAATTATATTAAACCATCGATCGAATTTTTATTCAACCCTATAGAATTAAGAATGAGAATTCTTCGTTTTGATTGAGAAGAGAAGAAAAGAAGGAAGGGGCTTATTTTGTTTCATCGATGTAGAAAAGAAAAAGATAGGGAAAGGTTTATTATTCCCCGTCTATAAATATCCAAATTTTGATGCCTAATATCCCATGGATAGTTCGAACTGGATAGGAACAATAATCAATTTTAGCTCGAATAGTTTGTAGGGGAACCCTACCTTCTCTGATCCATTCGGCACGTGCAATTTCGTTTCCATCAATACGACCCGCAATTTTTACTTGAATTCCTTTGGTATCTGCTTGGTCAGTTAATTCAATAACCTTTTTCATTGCTTTGCGAACCGAAACCCTATTCTTTAATTGGCCGGCTATAAATTCGGCCAGAATATTAGGATTTCCATAAGGTTTTGGAATTCTTGTGATAGCAATGTTAAGTTTTGGGTTCACGCAAGAAATTTTTTTTTGCAGATTCCTCTGCAGTTCTTCAATTCCTTTTGGCCGATTTTCTGTTAATAATTTTGGGAACCCCATATAGATTATGACCTTTATCAAATCAATACTTTTTTGAATCTCTATATGTCCAATTCCCTCGACACCGGAAGCTATTTTCATATTTTTTTGTACATAATTCTTTATATAATTTCTTATTTTTTGATCTTCTTGTAGACCCTCAGAATAATTTTTTGGTTGTGCAAACCAAATGGAATGATGGCTTTGCGTTGTACCAAGTCTGAAACCAAGTGGATTTATTTTTTGTCCCATAGTCCCCCATTACTATACATATCACGATACGGCACATCTGTATACGTCTTTTGGCATTTAGGTTTTTTTGACCATTCAAGAAAGTTTCTTGGTACATACTCGGGTAAGGACAGATCTCTCACTTCAATAGTTATATGGCAGGTAGGTCTTTTTATCGGAAAGCTACGTCCTCGAGCTCGGGGTTTTAATTTTTTCACGGTAGTACCCTCGTTGACTTCAGCTTTACTAATGATTAAATTAGCTTCGTTGGAACCCATACTGTAACTCGCATTTGCTGCTGCAGAATAAACCAATTTAAAAATTTGATAACATGCTCGATAAGGCATGAGTTCTAGTATCATAACTGTTTCTTCGTAGGAACGTCCACGAATTTGATCAATGACTCTTCTTGCTTTGTGCGCAGACATAGCTATATGTTGACCTAAAGCGTATGCTTCTATTTGTTTCTTCACGAACATAAAGTTTCACTCCTACTAATGAATGATAAGGCATGTAGATAGATATATATCTAATCTCCTTTTATGAAAAAAAAAAATGGATGAACATTTCTTAACGGCGCGACCTATTATCGCCCTTTGCGTGTCCTTGGAAAGTTAAAGTAGGTGCAAATTCGCCCAATTTGTGGCCTACCATACGATCTGTGATATAAATAGGCAAATGCACGAGTCCGTTATGGATAGCAATAGTATGGCCAATCATTATGGGTATAATGGTAGATGCCCGGGACCACGTTGTTATGATTTTTTTTTCTGTTTTCATATTAAGCTTATCCATTTTTCTTAGTAAATGATTTGCTACAAAAGGTTTTTTTTTGCATGAACGTGTCACAGCTTACTCCTCTATTTTTCTTCTCTAAAGACGAAGAAAGAAATTAGATTTTCTCTCCTATTTACTACGTCGACGAAGAATAAAATTATCACTATATTTATTCTTTTTTCTCGTTCTTTTTCCAAGTGCAGGATAACCCCAAGGGGTTGTGGGTTTTTTTCTACCAATTGGGGCCCTCCCTTCACCACCCCCATGGGGATGGTCTACAGGGTTCATAACTACTCCCCTTACGACAGGACGCTTACCTAGCCAACGCTTAGATCCGGCTCTACCCAAACTTTTCTGGTTTACCCTAACATTCCCCACTTGTCCGACTGTTGCCGAGCAGTTTTTGGATATCAAACGGACCTCCCCTGAAGGTAATTTTAATGTGGCCGATTTCCCCTCTTTTGCAATCAATTTCCCTACAGCACCTGCCGCTCTAGCTAATTGTCCGCCTCTTCCAAGTGTGATTTCTATGTTATGTATGGCCGTGCCTAAAGGCATATCGGTTGAAGTAGATTTTTTTTTTTTGATCAATCAAAATCCCTTCCCAAACTGTACAAGCTTCTTGCAAAGCATACAGCTTTCTGGATGTAGATGATATCTTTTTACAGACAAATCTTAGATATATCATAGAATCGGGGTGGATATCTAAAAATTTAAATCTACCGAATGACTCTATGATCTTCTACATCCTCGGTTTTCCCGTTCCGTCATCTGGCTTGTGTTCTTCATGTAGCATTCAGACTGAATGACTCTATGAAATTACGTCGATATTTCCACATATTATGGGTAACGTAGGAGACATCTCTATTTTTCCCCGGGCGGATCTTTAGAATTCCCACTCTTTAGCTTTCAATTCGCCTCTGACCATCAAATGAAATTTGAATGCCTCCTCCTCTTAATCTTTGAAAGAAGGGGGTGCTTCTGGTTTTATAGATGCTTGAAACAACTTTGCCTTCTCCATATTAGTATATCTCGAGAGTCAATAATTTTATATGAGGAACTACTGAACTCAATCACTTGCTACCGTTACTCTTCCGTTTTCTGAAGAGGTTTATCCTATAAGAGGTACTCCAGTTGGATCAGTGATTGATTTCTAGGTTTTGTCGTAAACCTAATTGGTTACTTCCAATTACGTAAATCAATAGTTCAAACCGCACTCAAAGGTAGGGCATTTCCCATTTTTATAGGAACTTCGGTACCAGAAATAATGGTATCTCCAATTATAGCCCCTCTGGGATGTAAAATATATCTCTTCTCACCATCCCCATTGTGTATGAGACAAATGTATGCATTTCGATTAGGGTCAGATTCTATGGTTATGATTCTACCATATATTTTTTTTTCATTCCGTCGAAAATCTATTTTACGGTATAGACGCTTGTGACCTCCCCCTCTATGCCCTGCGGTAATGATTCCTCTGGCATTACGACCTTTACCACAGCGGCGCTGTCCAGAGATCAAATTTTTTGGTGGATTGGATTTCACTTGACTGTCTATGGTTCGATTGTGTGTGCTCCGGGTAGAAGTTTTGTATAAATATATGGCCATGTTCGTCAATATTTTTTTAAGTTTATTTAGTTCTAAAAGGTGGAATATAATAACCTGATTCAAGCGTAATGATCATACGTCTGTAATGTGTTGTTTGTCCCATAATAGGTCCCATTCTTTTTCTTTTACCCTTTTTCGGAAGTCGATGACTGTTCATAGTTATTATCTTGACACCAAAGAAGAGTTCAACCCAATGCTTTATTTCTGTACTAGTGAATCCTGATTCGACATTAAAAGTATATTTATTTTTCAACAATAACCGAATGCTTTTGTCTGCAGATACTGGATATTTGATTCCATCCATAAATCTATTGGATTCCTTAAGAGTTCTAGTCTGAATAAGAATGCGAGTTCTTACTGTTCATATATTATGATAGGAATATACCACACCAATCTAGGGGGGGCTTTATTTCTCCTTTTTTTTCTTTCATTATAATGAAATAATGAAAATGCATAGTATTTAACTGACATATGTTCTTGAAAAAACAGTCAGAAATAGATTGATTAATCTAAATAATAGTCCTCGCTGGGGGCGGATGTAGCCAAGTGGCTCAAGGCAGTGGATTGTGAATCCACCATGCGCGGGTTCAATTCCCGTCGTTCGCCCAACCCGCGGCCTATTTTTAGGATCTATTTGATATTGATCATGATCTGTGATATCCTAATAAATAGGAAGCCGATGACTATTCATAGCTATTACCATTGAGAGAGAGCCAATTCCAATAGGCTTATTGGAGGGTCCCATTGGCATGCATCCAGTAGGAATTGAACCTACGAATTCGCCAATTATGAGTTGGGTGCTTTAACCATTCAGCCATGGATGCTTAACAGGGATCCTCCTACATGGTGAATAACCAAATTTCAATTGAAATCAAATCTTTATCATAAAGCAATCTTATTTTCATTGTCATAAATGCATATTAAGAACGTAATCTTATTTTCGTTAAACGGAAGGAGGTATCCAAAAATGGTAGGAGTATCGAAAGCTTTTTTTTTGGAATTAAAAGAGATATTGAGAGAGATCAAGAGTTCTCGCTCTTTATTAGATTCATGGAACCAATTCAATTCAGTAGTATCTTTGATTCACATTTGTTTTTACCAAGAACGTTTTATAAAACTTTTTGACCCCCGAATTTGGAGTATTCTACTTTCACGCAATTCACAGGGTTCAACAAGGAATCGAGGTTTCAGGATCAGGGGTGTAATACTCTTTGTAGTAGTGGTACTTATCTATCGTATTAACAATCGAAATATGGTCGAAAGCAAAAATCTCTATTTGATAGGGCTTTTTCCTATACCTATGAATTCCATTGGGCCCAGAAACGATACATTGGAAGAATCCGTTGGGTCTTCCAATATCAATAGGTTGATTGTTTCGCTGCTCTCTCTTCCAAACGGAAAAAAGATCTCTGAGAGCTCTTTACTGAATCCGAAAGAGAGTACTCGGGTTCTCCCAATAACTAAAAAGCGTAGCATGCTTAAATCTAACTGGGTTTCGCGGTGGTGGAGGAACTGGATCGGAAAAAAGAGGGACTCTAGCCAATTGAAATTGAAAGGATTTTCTGATCAATCCAGAGATCCTTTGGATTCCATTAGGAATGGGGATTCGAAATATCACCCATGGATCACTCAAATGCAAAGAGAGCTTCAACAACTAAAAAAAGCAAGACCGATTCTTTGGGATCTTCAAACGGAACGAACAGAGATAGAAACGGAACGAACAGAGATAGAAACGGAACGAACAGAGATAGAAACGGAACGAACAGAGATAGAAATTGAACGAACAGAGATAGAAATTGAAGCATTTTTGGGGAATCGTACACGATCCGTTCGTTCTTTTTTCTCTGACAGATGGTCAGAACTTGATCTGAGTTCGCATCCTACTGAGAGGCCCACTAGAGAGCAGAAATTGTTGAAGAAACAAGAAGATCTTTCTTTTGTCCCTTCCAGGCGATCGGAAAATCAAGAAATGCTTTATCTATTCAAGATAATTACATATTTACAAAATACCGTCTCAATTCATCCTATATCGTCAGATCCGGGCTGTGATATGGTTCCGAAGGATGAACCGGATATGGACAGTTTCAATAAGATTTCATTCTTGAACAAAAATCCATTTTTTGATTTCTTTCATCTATTCCCTGGCTGGAACAGGGGAGGATACACGTTACACCACGATTTTGAATCAGAAGAGAGATTTACAGACATGGCAGATTTATTTACTCTATCAATAACCGAGCCGGATCTGGTGTATCATAGGGGATTTGCCTTTTCTATTGATTCCTACGGATTGGATCAAAAACAATTCTTGAACGAGGTATTCAACTCCAGGGATGAATCGAAAAAGAAATC